GCTCGAATCTTTAGTATTCTCTTATTTCTCACCTGTGTCTACTATTTAGGCAGAATGCCGTCGCCCATTGTCACTAAGAAACTGAAAGAAACCTCAGAAACGGAAGAAAGGGGAGAAAGTGAGGAAGAAAGGGGAGAAAGTGAGGAAGAAAGCGATGCAGAAACAACTTCCGAAAGGAAGGAGACTAAACAGGAACAAGAGGGATCCACCGAAGAAGACCCTTTCCTTTGTTCGGAAGAAAAGGAGGATCCGGACAAAATAGATGAAACGGAAGATATCCGAGTGAATGGAAAGGAAAAAACAAAGCATGAATTCCACTTTCACTTTGAAGACACATCTTATAAGGATCGCCCAATTTACGAAGATTCTTCTCTTGATACCTATCAAGAGAATTGGGAATTCGGAAGACTTAAAGAAGAGAAAAAAGAAAAGACTTTTTTATCCTTTGAAAAACCCCTTGTAACTTTTCTTTTCGATTATAAACGGTGGAATCGTCCATTTCGATACATAAAAAATAATCGATTTGAAAATGCTGTACGAAATGAAATGTCACAATATTTTTTTTATACATGCCCAAGTGACGGAAAACAAATAATATCTTTTACTTATCCACCTAGTTTATCAACTTTTTCGGAAATGATAGAACGAAAAATTTTGTTGTATACTACAGAAAATTTTCCTCATGAGAACTTATATAATTCTTGGGTTTCTACTAATGAACAAAAAAGGTACAACTTGAGCAATGAACTAATAAGCCGAATAAAAACTCTAGAAACAGAAAAGGAATCTTTTGCACTTGAAAAAAGAACCAGATTTTGCAATGATGAGAATGAACAAGAATACTTGCCAAAAGTGTATGATCCTCTTTTGAATGGACCATTTCGTGGAACAATAAAAAAATTAAATTCACATGCAATTTCCAATGAATTTATTACTTCTACAGAAGACTCTATAGAAAAGTTTTTGATAAATAAAATTCATGGACTTCTCTCTATTCCTAAAAATTTCCAAGAATTCGAACATCAAAAAAAACCATTTGATAATAAATCAGCATTGAACTTTATTGTAAATTCTTTAATGTCAATCTATGAATTTTCTTTTGAGTCTGTACCCAGCTTTGATTTGAAAAACTATTCTTTATTGGAAGAGGAAAAAATAATTGATTCAGAAAGTCAAGCAAAGTTTGTATTCGATATAATTCCAACGGATCCAAATAATCAAACAACAAAATCTATTGGAATAGAAGAAATCGGTAAAAAGGTTTCTCGATGGTCATACAAATTGACCGATGATTTGGAAGAACAGGAGGAAGAAGATGAGGAACAACAACCAAAAGAAGATCATGAAATTCGTGCAAGAAAAGCCAAACGGGTAGTAATTTTTACTGATAAGGATCAGGATCAGGATATGAATTCCACAACTAATACTACTAATACCACTACTAATACTAATAGCAGTAATAGTGATGAGGGGGAAGAAATCGCTTTGATACGTTACTCGCAACAATCTGATTTTCGTCGCGAGATAATCAAAGGATCCATGCGTGCTCAAAGACGTAAAACAGTTACTTGGGAATTATTTCAAGTAAATGTGCATTCACCGCTTTTTTTGGATCGAGTAGAAAAAACATTTTTTTTTTCTTCTTTTAATATCTCTGAAGTGATGAATCTCCTTTTTAGGAATTTCAAGAGTAGAAAACCTGAATTACAAAATTCTGATTTTGAGGAGGAAGAGATAAAAGAAAGGGATAAAAAAAGCAAAGAGAAAAAAGAAGAAAATGAACGAATAGAAATAGCGGAAGCTTGGGATAGCATTATATTTGCTCAAACAATAAGAGGTTTAATGTTAGTAAGCCAATCTTTTCTTAGAAAATACATTATATTACCTTCATTGATAATAGCTAAAAATATTGGCCGTATGTTATTATTTCAATTCCCCGAGTGGTATGAGGATTTAAGGGACTGGAATAGAGAAATGCATATTAAATGTACTTATAATGGCGTTCAATTATCAGAAACAGAATTTCCCAAGGATTGGTTATCAGATGGTATTCAGATAAAGATTTTATTTCCCTTCTGTTTAAAACCTTGGCGAAGATCTAAAATAAAATCTCATCATAGAGATCCAATGGAAAAAAAGGGAAAAAAAAGAAATTTTTGTTATTTAACTGTTTGGGGAATGGAAACAGAATTCCCTTTTGGTTCTCCCCGAAAACAACCTTCTTTTTTTGAACCCATATATAAGGAACTAAAAAAAAAAATAAGAAAAATAAAAAAGAAATCTTTTTTAATTATAAAAGTTTCAAAAGAAAAAACAAAATGGGTCATCAAAACACTTCCAGTTATAAAACTAATAATGAAGAAACTTGAAAAAGTGAAACCTATTTTGTTATTTGAATTGAAGAAGGTGAAAGTATCTGAACCCAATGAAAATGTAGAAGATTCCAATAATCAAATTCTTAATGAATCCACTGTTCTAATTCGATCCATGAATTGGACAAAATATTCGCTTATAGAAAAAAAAATAAAAGATCTTTCGGATAAGACAATCACAATCAGAAATCAAATAGAAAAAATCACCAAAGACAAGAAGAAAGCAATTCTAACCTCTGGTGATAAAAGGTCGGAAACACAAAAAACAATTTTGCAAATATTCAAAAGAAAAAATACCCGATTAATGCGTAAATCACTTTATTTTCTAAAATATTTTATTGAAAAACTATATATAGATACCTTACTTTCTATAATTAGTATTTCTAGGATCAATCTGCAACCTTCAATAAAAAAAATTGTCAATAAATCGATTTACAAGGATGAAAGAAATCAAGAAGGAATTGATGAAACAGATCAAAATACAATGAACTTCGTTTCCAATATAAAAAATTCTATTTCTAATCCTAATATGAGTGATAATTCAAATATTTATTATGACTTATCGTCTGTGTCCCAAGCATATGTATTTTACAAATTATCACAAAGCCAATTACTTAACAGGTATCACTTGAAATCTGTTCTTCAATGTCGGAGTACCTATCCTTTTCTTAGGGATAAACTCAAATTGTATTGTATTACACGAGGAATATTTGACTCCCAATCAAGACATAAAACAATTCATAAGTCCGGAATGAATGAATGGAAAAGTTGGTTAAAGGGTCATTATCAATACAATTTATCTCGTAACAAATGGTCTCAATTAGTACCGAAAAAATGGCGAAATAGAATTAATCAACATTGTAGCATTCAAAAGAACAACTCAATGAAATTATATTTATATAAAAAAAAAAAATACCAATTAATTCATTCCCTAAAAGAAAATTCCTATGCACTAGATTTAATGACAAGTCAAAAACACAAATTCAAAAAAAATTATGGATATGATCTTTTAGCAAAAAAATATATAAATTATGTAGATAACAAAGACTTATATATTTATGGACAACAATTACAAGCAAACAAAGACCAAGAAACTCCGTATAATTTCAATACATTGAACCCAAAATCGTTTTATGTATTAATAAGTATTATTAATAATTATCTAGAAAAAGGATATATTCTTGATAGGCATAAAAATCTGGATAGAAAATATTTTGATTGTAAAATTCTCCATTTTTGTGTTAGAAAGAGTATAGATGGTAAAGCCGGGACCAATACCCATAGTGATACCAAAATTTATAAAAAAACTAAGGCAGAAAAAACACAAATTCAAAAATTGAAAAAAGAAAATCTTTCTTTTCTTACGATTCATCCAGAAATTAACACACCTAATCAAAAAAAAAACTTTTTTGATTGGATGGGAATGAATCAAAAAAGGGTTTCTCATACCAGATCAAATTTAGAACCTTGGTTCTTCCCAGAATTTGTGCTACCTTTTAATACATATCAACTTAAACCGTGGATCATACCAATCAAATTACTTCTTTTGAATATTGATTTCATAGAAATAGATATTAGTCAAAATCCAAATATCGACGTAATAAAAAAAAAAACCGAGATATTATCTAGTCAAAAAGATTCTATCAAATTAGAATTAAAAAATTTCAACCAAGAAAAAAACGAACAAGAAGGGCAAGGAAGCCTTGGATCAGATTTACGAAAACAAAACCAACAGAAAGATATTGAAGAGAATTACACAAGATCCGACATTAATAAAAAAGGTAAAAAGAAAAAACAATCCAAGAACAACAAGAAAGGAGAACTAGATTTCTTCCTGAAAAAATTTTTCCTTTTTCAATTAAGATGGGATGACCCTTTGAATCAAAAAATATTTAATAATATCAAGGTATTTTGTCTCTTACTGAGACTGAAAGATCCAAAAGAAATTACTATATCCTCAATTCAAAGGGGAGAGATGCGTCTAGATGTAATACTGATTCGAAAGGATTCCGCTCTTACAGAATTGATAAAAAAGGGAATATTGATTATCGAACCCCTTCGTCTATCTATAAGAAGAGATGGAAAATTCATTATGTATCAAACTATAAACATAGGTATTTCATTAGTCGATAAGAAAAAGTCCCAAACACCTAATAGAAAATGCATAAAAAAAAGATATGTTGATAAGAAAAATTTGAATATATCACTTGGACAAAATGACAACATGCTTTTGAATGGAGATCAAGATCATTACAATTTCCTTGTTCCCGAAAATATTCTATCTCCCAGACGCCGTAGAGAATTGAGAACTTTAATTTGTTTTAATTCCCCTAATTGGAATGTTGTAAATAGAAATCCATTTTTTTGCAATGAAAATAACATAAGAAACTCTGGACCATTTTTAAACGAGGAGAAAGGCCTTAATCAGAATACAGATTCAAAAGAATTCATTAAATGCAAATTGTTTCTTTGGCCAAATTATCGATTAGAAGATTTAGCTTGTATGAATCGTTATTGGTTTAATACCAATAATGGTAGTCGTTTCAGTATGTTAAGGATACATATGTATCCCCGATTTTGAATTAATTAATATTCTATTTCCTATTTATCGTGTTACATTATAGATAAAAGCTAAAAGATGTATGCCTAAGCTGTGTTAGATCTTGGTACATAATATCTTTTCTTTACACTTTGCACCTAAAACAATTGTCTCCTTTTGGAACCAATTCAGCAAAGAAATTGTTCTCTCTCGTGACTACATAACATAAATTCATTATTTTTTCTATCCAAATCAAATTGAAAATTTGATTTGGATAGAAAAAATAAAAAAAAGTATATTATACAAAAAATCAAAATTTTTTTGTGTACTAGATTAAAAAAGCGGCATAATCATAATATAATTATTATTATTTTTATTTTTCCTGATTGGTAAACCTGATTGGTAAAATCTATGGAAAAGAAAGAAAAAGATAGACAAATTTTTTATGGTCAAAAATTCATTTATTTCACTTATTCCACAAGAAGAAAAAGAAGAAAACAGAGGTTCCGTTGAATTTCAAGTAGTAAGTTTTACCAATAAGATACGGAGACTTACTTCACATTTGGAATTGCACAAAAGAGATTTTTTATCACAAAGGGGTTTACGAAGAATTCTGGGAAAACGCCAACGTCTGTTGGCTTATTTGTCAAAGAAAAATAGAGTACGTTATAAGAAATTAATTGATCAGTTGGATATTCGGGAGTCTAAAAAATTTTAATTTTCTCGTTTGAATTTTTTTTATTTAATAGTTATTAAAATTTTCATTTTGATGAACTTCTTTTTTTTGAAGAATTCATAGAATAATGAATTAAGGAAGAAAAGATATGACTGTACCAGCTACGAGAAAGGATCTCATGATAGTTAATATGGGTCCTCAACACCCATCAATGCACGGTGTTCTTCGATTAATCGTTACTCTCGACGGTGAAGATGTTATTGACTGTGAACCCATATTGGGCTATTTACACAGAGGGATGGAAAAAATAGCAGAAAACCGAACAATTATACAATATTTACCTTATGTAACACGTTGGGATTATTTAGCTACTATGTTTACGGAAGCAATAACGGTAAATGCACCAGAGCAACTAGAAAATGTTCAAGTACCTAAAAGAGCCAGTTATATCAGAGTAATTATGCTGGAGCTGAGCCGTATAGCCTCTCATTTATTATGGCTTGGACCTTTTATGGCGGATATCGGTTCGCAAACTCCCTTTTTCTATATTTTCAGAGAGAGGGAATTGATATATGATCTATTCGAAGCCGCCACTGGTATGCGAATGATGCATAACTATTTCCGCATCGGAGGAGTTGCTGCTGATTTACCTTACGGCTGGATAGATAAATGTTTGGATTTTTGCGATTATTTTTTAACAGGAATTGTTGAATATGAAAAACTCATTACGCGAAATCCCATTTTTTTGGAACGAGTTGAGGGAGTGGGCATTATTGGTGGGGAAGAAGCAATAAATTGGGGTTTATCAGGACCAATGTTACGAGGTTCTGGAATTGAATGGGATCTTCGTAAAATTGATGATTATGAGTGTTACAATGAATTCGATTGGGAAGTTCAATGGCAAAAAGAAGGGGATTCATTAGCTCGTTATTTAGTACGAATCGGTGAAATGAGGGAATCCATAAAAATTATTCAACAGGCTCTAGAAGGAATTCCCGGAGGACCCTATGAAAATTTGGAAGTTCGGCGGTTTGATAAAGAAAAAAATTCCGAATGGAATGATTTTGAATATAGATTTATTAGTAAAAAACCTTCCCCTAATTTTGAATTGTCGAAACAAGAACTTTACGTGAGAGTAGAAGCCCCAAAGGGAGAATTAGGGATTTATTTGATAGGCGATAATAGTGTTTTCCCCTGGAGATGGAAAATTCGTCCACCAGGTTTTATCAATTTGCAAATTCTTCCTCAGTTAGTTAAAAGAATGAAATTGGCTGATATCATGACGATACTAGGTAGTATAGATATTATTATGGGGGAAGTTGACCGTTAAAATGATAATTGATACGACAGAAGTACAAACTATCAATTCTTTTTCTACATCGGAATCCTTAAAAGAAGTCTATGGGCTCATTTGGATTTTTTTACCCATTTTGACCCTTATATTGGGAATTACAATAGGGGTACTGGTAATTGTGTGGTTAGAAAGAGAAATATCTGCAGCGATACAACAGCGTATTGGGCCTGAGTTTGCGGGTCCTTTGGGAATTCTTCAAGCTCTAGCAGATGGGACAAAACTACTTTTTAAGGAGGATCTCTTACCCTCGAGAGGAGATATTCGTTTGTTTAGTATTGGACCGTCTATAGCGGTCATATCAATTCTACTAAGTTTTTTAGTAATTCCTTTTGGGTATCGCCTCGTTTTAGCCGATCTCAGTATAGGTGTTTTTTTATGGATCGCCTTTTCAAGTATTGCTCCTATTGGTCTTCTTATGTCAGGATATGGATCAAATAATAAATATTCTTTTTTGGGTGGTTTACGAGCTGCTGCTCAATCTATTAGTTATGAAATACCATTAGCTCTTTGTGTGTTATCAATATCTCTACGTGTGATTCGTTGAAACATGACCTTTCTTCCTAGAAATAGAGGAAGAGGTTGAATGTATTGAATAAATTTGTCTTTTTATTCATCATTCGGGTTGGTCAGTTAAACCAGATAGTTATATGAGTGAAACAAAACAACTTATAAATTTGCAGTAATAAAATAAAATCTCATTTCATATGTACAAGAAAAAAATTAAAGTAAATATAAACAGTGTAAACTGTTTACCCCAAGATTGAGTTAGTCATCATATTTTGAAGCGGGTGCAAAAGATTAACTGCATGGAGTTTCCATTACTGTTTTGTAGGTATTACCATACCATGGGTCAATCAAAAAAATCAGCGAACGGTTAGGAACACAAAAGTACACAAAGGATTTGTAATGAGGATAATGTAAAATATCAAAAAAAGATATTTCTGCATAAAATAAAAAGAATCCAAATAGGGGCTTTAAGTTAGTAGAAATGATCAAGCAGTACTTCCCTATGATTCCGATCTAGAGTACACTCCTATTCACTGATAAAAAAAATAACTATCAAGAACGAATTAATCCTTTATTTTATATTCTTCTCTTCTAAGATAGAAGAACAGGATCGAAAGAAATGGAATACAATAATAGAATGACGAATAAAAGAAAAAGATCCTTATTTTATTTATTATCTATTCTTTTTTCCCACCCAGCCGGTATCCATACATTCTATACATATATGATATATGGGTGGAACTCTGAATTCCTAAAAACTAATTCCTAATTTTTTATTATATATATATTATTGATATAACAAGATATAAAAAGTATTTTACTGAAAGATGTAAGTTATTATAGAACAAAGAGAGAATTAAATTATAAGGGATGAGATCAATTCTGAAGCACCTTTTTTCTATGCTAGCAGACAGAATTTCATTGGTCTAATTTAGGACTTTATTTTATGAGGGATCTTTATTCTATCTTCCAACAAAGGGAGCGATAATACCGAAATCCAGTCTGTCCTTACATTTATTTACGACCGTAGAGGAGCCGTATGAAGCTAAGGTTTCATGTACGGTTTTGGAATAGCGATAAGAACAGTGATGTTTTTTTCGACTATAATTATCTAACAGTTCAAGTACAATTGATATAGTTGAAGCACAGTCCAAATATGGTTTGGGTGGGTGGAATCTGTGGCGTCAGCCCATAGGGTTTATAGTTTTCCTGATTTCTTCTCTAGCTGAATGTGAGAGATTGCCCTTTGATTTACCAGAAGCAGAGGAAGAATTAGTAGCAGGTTATCAAACCGAATATTCAGGTATCAAGTTTGGTTTATTTTATCTTGCTTCTTACTTAAATCTATTAGTTTCTTCATTATTTGTAACGATTCTTTACTTAGGTGGGTGGAATTTCTCTCTTCCATACATATATATTCCCGAACTTTTCGGAATAAATGTAGTCTTTGGAATGACAATTGGTATTTTTATTACATTAGCTAAAGCTTATTTGTTTCTGTTCATTTGTATCGCAACAAGATGGACTTTGCCTAGGCTGAGAATAGATCAGTTATTAAATCTTGGATGGAAATTTCTTTTACCTATTTCTTTGGGTAATCTATTATTAACAACTTCTTCCCAACTAGTTTCACTATAAATAACAGAATACAATAACAATATTTTATTTTAGATTCAGAACCTCTTTCAAACAAGAGAAAGAAACTTCCAATTTTCATGGATATCTACAATATGTTCCCTATGGTGACTGGATTCATGAATTATGGTCAACAAACAATACGAGCTGCAAGGTACATTGGTCAAGGTTTCATAATTACCTTATCCCATACAAATCGTTTACCTGTAACTATTCAATATCCTTATGAAAAATCAATCACATCAGAGCGTTTCCGTGGTCGAATTCACTTTGAATTTGATAAATGTATTGCTTGTGAAGTATGTGTTCGTGTATGTCCTATAGATCTACCTGTTGTAGATTGGAGATTTGAAAGAGATATGAAAAAGAAACAATTGCTTAATTATAGTATAGATTTTGGAGTCTGTATATTTTGTGGTAACTGTGTCGAGTATTGTCCAACAAATTGTTTATCAATGACTGAAGAATATGAACTTTCTACTTATGATCGTCACGAATTAAATTATAATCAAATTGCTTTGGGTCGGTTACCAGTGTCAGTAATTGGAGATTACACAATTCAAACAAAACAGTTATAAATTCGACTCAAATCAAAATAGACAAATAAAAAAAAAAACCTTTGAGTTAAGAACAATTACCAACTACTAAGGTAAGATTTTTTTGACATAAACGATTAAAGCTTTTTCTTTTTGCTTTGGTTAGTCAGTTATTATCAATAATAACTATATAATTGTTGAGAATTACTCTTTGTTTGACTTAAACTGAGAATATATTTATTTTCCCACAAAAATTTGGAAATAGAGAATTCCACGTACTCTTTATTTCTTTCGGATAAGAAAATAGGATTAGCCCAATAAGTTTATCTATATTATATCTACATATTCAGATTACGATTCAATTCAATTAGGAATGTATCATATACAAGAAAAATAGAGGAATTCCTTTTCCTTTCCTGGACCCTTCAGTAAGGTTATGATTTGACTTTTTTATATTATATTTTATATATAATGGATTTACCTGGACCAATGCATGATATTCTTGTAGTATTTTTTGGATTAGTTCTTGTATTAGGAGGTCTAGGGGTAGTATTGTTTACCAATCCAATTTATTCCGCCTTTTCCTTGGGATTGGTTCTTGTTTGCATATCCTTATTCTATATTCCATCGAATTCTTTTTTTGTAGCTGCTGCGCAGCTCCTTATTTATGTGGGAGCCGTAAATGTCCTAATTTTATTTGCGGTAATGTTCATGAATGGTTCAGAATATTCTACTAATTCGTATTTTTTGACCATTGGGGATAGAGTTACTTCACTGGTTTGTATAAGTATTGTTTTTTCACTAATTACTACTATACCAGATACGTCGTGGTACGGAATTATTTGGACTACAAGATCAAACCAGATTATGGAACAGGACTTAATAAGTAACGTCCAACAAATTGGAATTCATTTATCAACAGATTTTTTTCTTCCCTTTGAACTCATTTCTATAATTCTTTTAGTTTCCCTGATAGGTGCGATTACTATGGCTCGTCAATAATAATAAATATTTAGAAAAGAATTAAAAGAAAAAATTTCTTAATCTTAATATATATTTTTTCATTTTTAAAGAGAAATTCGAAATAAATAATAAATGAAAAGGCTAAAAGGTCTTAGTAAAATCCATCTACTGTCAATACGTTCTTTATTTTCTGTAATTGTTTGTTCTAGTCTAACCAATCGAACTATTTGAATTGTTGTTGCTATTGAAATGAATCGAGATTGATAAGGAGTTAGTCAATGATGTTCGAGTATGTACTTTTTTTAAGTGTCTATTTATTTTCTATCGGTATCTATGGATTGATCACAAGTCGAAACATGGTTAGAGCGCTTATGTGTCTTGAGCTTATACTAAATTCGGTTAATATTAATCTCGTAACATTTTCTGATATATTTGATAATCGCCAATTAAAAGGAGACATTTTCTCAGTATTTATTATTGCCGTTGCGGCTGCTGAAGCAGCTATTGGGCTAGCTATTGTTTCGTCGATCCACCGGAACAGAAAATCAACTCGTATTAATCAATCGAATTTGTTGAATAATTAGTGATAATTATCACATAAATCAAGATATAATAATAAAAAAAAAAGAAAATAAAACAAAAAACTTTATTTTATATTCTTTTGTATTCTACTAATTAACTATTTATTTATTTATACTTCTACTTATTTTTTTTTTATTTTCATATCTAAATTTAATATATATGGAATTCTGTATAACATACATTTTTTATGTATTAATATTATATATATCTTTAATATAGATCTAAAAAATATAGATCTAAAATATAGATTTTCAAATATAGAAATTCTATTCTAATATATAGAATGTTCTAATATATAGAATGTAAATTTGAATATGTATGTTATTATATTTTATTAGTTTTTTACTAACTGTTAGTATATTTGAATTTCATTTCATATTGAAATATTCATATTGAATATTGATTGACTCATTTGTTTTGATAACCAATTTTAATTAACATGTACAACTTATATGATCGTGGTTATTGAAATATAAATCAAAGTCTCTTGGTTCTTCTCATAAACAGATTTAGAAATATATTGATTCTTAAAATTTTGATAAACCACTGCTTCGTCTGGTGTCTACAATATAAATAATATATATTAATTTTTTTACCAGATCGAAAATTTTTTATGTTAAAATCTGGAATTTATAGATCCAATGTCACATTCAGTAAAAATTTATGATACATGTATAGGGTGTACTCAATGTGTACGAGCTTGCCCCACAGATGTATTGGAAATGATACCTTGGGACGGGTGTAAAGCTAAGCAAATTGCTTCCGCGCCAAGAACCGAGGATTGTGTAGGTTGTAAGAGATGTGAATCCGCTTGCCCAACCGATTTTTTAAGTGTTCGTGTTTATTTATGGCATGAAACAACTCGCAGCATGGGTCTAGCTTATTGATACGTTACAAAAAACTCCACTTGAATCATTTGATTCCTCTTTACCGACAAAAACCCGTACTCGATGAAATATATTATTCCGAGCACGGGTTTTTCTGGTCAAAACGTATCTATTTTGTCTTTATCATGAGTTATTTTCCTTGGTTAACAATACTTGTTGTTTTGCCGATATTTGGGGGCTCTTTAATTTTCTTGCTTCCTCATAAAGGAAATAAGATGTTTAGGTGGTATACTATATGTATATGTTTATTAGAACTTCTTATAACCACTTACGTATTTTGTTATCATTTTCAATTGGACGATCCACTAACCCAATTGGAGGAAGATTTTAAATGGATAGATATTTTGGATTTTCACTGGAGACTGGGGGTTGATGGACTTTCCATAGGCCCCGTTTTACTGACAGGATTTATCACTACTTTAGCTACTTTAGCAGCCTGGCCAGTTACTCGAAATTCGCGATTATTTTATTTCCTGATGCTAGCAATGTACAGTGGCCAAATAGGATTATTTTCTTCTCGAGACCTTTTACTTTTTTTCATCATGTGGGAGTTAGAATTAATTCCTGTTTACTTACTTTTATCCATGTGGGGAGGAAAGAAGCGCCTCTACTCGGCTACAAAGTTTATTTTGTACACTGCGGGGGGTTCCATTTTTCTTTTAATAGGAGTTTTGGGCATGGGTTTATATAGCTCCAACGAACCCATATTAGATTTTGAAAGATTAGCTAATCAATCATATCCTGTAGCATTGGAAATACTCTTCTATTTTGGTTTCCTTATAGCTTATGCTGTCAAATCGCCGATTATACCCCTACATACGTGGTTACCAGATACCCATGGAGAAGCACATTACAGTACATGTATGCTTCTAGCTGGAATTTTATTAAAAATGGGAGCATATGGACTCATTCGAATCAATATGGAATTATTACCCCACGCTCATTCTATATTTTCTCCCTGGTTGGTAATAGTGGGAACGATGCAAATAATCTATGCAGCTTCAACTTCTCTCGGTCAACGGAATTTAAAAAAGAGAATAGCTTATTCCTCCGTATCTCATATGGGTTTTATAATTATAGGAATTGGTTCTATAACGGGCATGGGACTCAACGGTGCCATTTTACAAATACTTTCTCATGGATTTATTGGTGCTGCACTTTTTTTCTTGGCAGGGACCTGTTGTGATAGAATACGTCTTGTTTATCTTGACGAAATGGGGGGTGTATCAATTCCAATGCCAAAATTATTTACTATGTTCAGTAGTTTTTCGATGGCTTCTCTGGCATTGCCAGGAATGAGTGGTTTTGTTGCGGAATCAGTAGTATTTTTTGGAATAATTACCAGTCCGAAATATCTTTTAATGCCGAAAATGCTAATTACTTTCGTAATGGCAATTGGAATGATATTAACGCCTATTTATTTATTATCTATGTTACGCCAGATGTTTTATGGATACAAGCTGTTCAATGTTCAAAACTCTACTTTTGCAGATTCCGGGCCACGAGAACTTTTTGTTTCAATCTGTATCTTTCTACCCGTAATAGGAATTGGTATTTATCCTGATTTCGTTTTTTCGCTATCAGTTGACAGGGTACAAACTATTCTATCTAATTATTTTCATAGATAATCTTTCATTACTGATAGCGAAAGTCTTATAATTCATTGATTTAATAAAAAAATTGCAAATCACAATGCAAAAAGGGAATTAAATTAATTAGATGTAGTAGTCTGAGTTATGTATTTCGAGTTTTTGAGAACCGTTTGAATGATTTTTCTTCATTCAAACGGTTCTCAAAAACTCGAACAAAGAAACAAAAACCCTTCGTTATACATGGAACAATATTCTTATGTATTTTTCATCTAAATTAATTCAATTAGATGTGAATGAACCATAACTATGTAAACCTATCCCTAATAGATTGATTCCAAAATAACATATCCAAATTATAAGAAATCCTATAGAAGCTACAAGTGCTGAATTCGGACCTTGAAAAATTGGATTTGTTCTAGTATGTAAATAAATCGCGAATATGGTCCAAGTAATAAACGCCCAAGTTTCTTTAGGGTCCCAATTCCAATAAGACCCCCATGCTTCATTAGCCCATACTGCTCCACAAAGAATGCCTATGGTTAAAAAAGTAAACCCCAAACTTATGACACGATAACTCCAATAATCCAAACGTTGAGTCAATTGATGTTTATAATAATTTCGAAATGGAAGAAAAAAAGTCTTTTTAAAAAGATTTCTTTTTTCGTCCAAATATGGAATATCACCAAGGAAAGATAACTTAATTAAGAAATTTTTACTCTTTAAAAAGAGTTCGATGTTTTTTCGAAATGTAATGATTAAAAGAGCGATTGACAGTAAGGATCCACATAAAAGAGCTGCATAGCTCAATAACATCATACTTACGTGCATCATTAACCACTGAGATTGAAGAGCTGGTACTAATATTTCAGATTGATGCATTTCGGTTAAAAGACCCGACGTGGCAAAGCCTTGAGTCAAAATTGCACTTGGTGCAGTTATTGTGCTTAAATCATTTTTATGGTTCCCCATCTTGGGAATTATATAAATAATAGAAAAACTACATGAAAGAAAGATTAATGACTCATATAAATTGCTTAACGGAAAATGTCCCGAAGAAATCCAACGAGAAACTAATAATCCTGTTATAGTGAAAAAAGTAGCTATCATTCCTTTTTCCGACGAATCGCGTAATCCTCTAATTTCTTGGATTAATAAGGTGATCACATGAATCATAATCACAATTGAAATTACCGAAAAAGAGATATGAGTTAATATATGTTCTAAAGTAGAAAAAATCATAAAACGGAATCCCATTACAGAATTAAAATCGGGAATTGAATACATTATAGGATCCATTGTATATCTTTTAGAAGATTTACAGTATAAGATGCCGCCACTCGGACTCGAACCGAGATGCTCTAGCACTGCTTCCTAAGAGCAGCGTGTCTACCAATTTCACCATGGCGGCTTACTTGAAATAATAATAGTCAATTCATGTTGAATCGTCGAGACTCAAGGAGTCCATATAGTTTCGAAAACATTAGAATCGATGAATAAAGACTTGTTTAAGTTTCTATTTGAATTTTCAATCAATAAAATAATCCTTAATCTTAATTTAGTTAGTATCATTGGAAATTTCTTTTTTACTTTTGCGCGCTATAAACGGAGTTTTCCCAAAAGAGTTAGATTTTGTTCTTAGCTCTCTATCTTGACTAAGAACTCTCCCTTTTCCATTTTTCTAACGATTTCGACACCTTTACTTTACTATCTAATTAATACTCTTCAGTATCCACATAATATATGATAAGATTAATTTGATTTTGGGTTAGACATATAACGAAAGAAAAAAATTGTAATTTCTATCCTAATTGTGCTCTACTTTTCACAATAGAAAAATATGTGAAAAGTAGATAAAGAAAAAAATCTTTAGAACCAAATAACAAAAAAAACTTTTATTTTACATACCACAGTGGCCTGTTTGTTATTTATGACTAATATTGAGCAATTCAATACATTTGTTAATGATAATTTAATAAAGTTTTCGCTCTTCGGACTATATCAATTCTGATTATTCCAAAACTTTATTATTTGTTTGTCGCACAAAAAAACTTTTAGAATGCCCGGTGGAGATTGATTTCGCTAAAGAAAGGGCTTTTACTGCAGCAAAATACCCTTTTTTCTTCCAAACATTTCTACGAATACGTTTTTTTGATATAGAAGTACGTTTTTTTGGGACTGCCATTCAATTCAAAAAAAGGGGTAATATTGTTGTATGTGAAAGACATGTATTGTTTAAAATGAATTGTTTGTTTTATTTATTATCTATACTTATTCCTTTTCTCTTTGCGGATAATCGAATAGTGTTTTCAAAGTTTAAAACATATTATATAAATAGAAATAAATATTATGTTACGTATAAGACTAAGGATAAAAAAATAGAAAGAAAAAAACAAGAGAATTTTTTCTGAGAAAACGAATTTTTTCCTATTAATTAATTGATTAAGTTTAGATCAGAGTACTTTGCCTGTTATTTTAATTCCAAGCCAATTAAAATTAATTGGATTGGAATTGTGAATCCGTTAAACAAAATTTTTCGTTACCTGATTGATAAAGTAAAGATTACTTTTGCTTTTTTTTTTATTCAAATATAGATACTATAAATCTGTATTTGATTCAAATACTCTTTTTGTTCTAATTTGTTTTTCTTAACTATACTATATGACATGATTCGAAATTGCTAGAATCAAAATATTCTAATAAGAATATTCTACCAAGTGAATACAAATAGGTAGTAGAATGATTAAATTAAATATAGTAAAAAATCTCATATTCTCTATATTAATATATTAAGATTAATATATTAAGAAATATTTATTATTAGTTAATAACTAAGGAATAACCCTTATGTAATTATTTGGTCATATCATTTTACTAAGCAATTGTCAATTTTTGAATATTCCAACCAAATACTTGAGAAGAATCAAAATAATGAAAAATGGAGTCTCCTCATGTCTTTTTTGTTGATTTCTTTTTTTGATTCTTCCTTTCATTCAAATCAAAAGAGGTAAGAATTGGCGAATCGGAAACAATTATCAATTATTAAGAAAAAAATTCAAACTGTTTTATTATGGAACATACATATCAATACGCATGGATAATCCCTTTTCTTCCACTTCCTGTTCCAATGTTAATAGGATTTGGACTTTTACTTTTTCCGACAGCAACAAAAAGCATTCACCGTATATGGGCTTTTCCTAGTGTTTTACTGTTAAGTATAGCTATGGGGTTTTCGGCCAATCTGTCTATTCAACAAATAAATGGAAGTTTTATCTATCAATATTTATGGTCTTGGACCATAAATAATGATTTTTCCTTAGAGTTCGGATACTTGATCGATCCACTTACTTCTATTATGTCGATACTAATTACTACTGTTGGAATCATGGTTCTTATTTATAGTGACAATTATATGTTTTACGATCAAGGATATTTGAGATTTTTTGCCTATATGAGTTTTTTCAGTGCTTCCATGTTGGGATTAGTTACCAGTTCCAATTTGATACAAATTTATATTTTTTGGGAACTAGTGGGAGTTTGTTCATATTTATTAATAGGGTTTTGGTTCACACGACCGATTGCAGCAAGTGCTTGTCAAAAAGCTTTTGTAACAAATCGTGTAGGGGATTTTGGTTTATTATTAGGAATTTTAGGTTTTTATTGGATAACAGGTAGTTTCGAATTTCGAGATTTGTTTAAAATAACTAATAACTTGATCCAAAATAATGGAGTCAACCCCCTATTTGCTACTTTATGTGCCTCCTTATTATTCCTGGGTGCAGTCGCTAAATCTGCACAATTTCCCCTTCACGTATGGTTACCTGATGCGATGGAAGGACCCACTCCTATCTCGGCTCTTATACACGCAGCTACTATGGTAGCTGCGGGAATTTTTCTTGTAGCTCGACTTCTTCCTCTTTTCATAGGTATACCTTACATAATGAATTTCATTTCTTTAATAGGTGTAATAACAGTCCTATTAGGAGCTACTTTAGCTCTTGCGCAAAGAGATATAAAAAGAAGTTTAGCCTATTCTACAATGTCTCAATTGGGTTATATTATGTTAGCTCTAGGTATAGGTTCTTATAGAGCTGCTTTATTCCATTTAATTACTCATGCCTATTCTAAAGCCTTATTGTTTTTGGGGTCCGGATCTATTATTCATTCAATGGAATCCATTGTTGGATATTCACCCGATAAGAGTCAGAATATGGTGCTTATGGGCGGCTTAACAAGATATGTTCCAATTACAAGAATTACTTTTTTATTAGGTACACTTTCTATTTGTGGTATTCCACCCCTTGCTTGTTTTTGGTCCAAAGATGAAATTCTTAATGATAGTTGGTTGTATTCACCAACTATTTTCGCAATAATAGCTTGCTTCACAGCAGGATTAACCGCATTTTATATGTTTCGTCTATATTTACTTACTTTTGATGGGTATTTGCGCGTTCATTTTCAAAATTACAGTAGCACTAAAAGCAGCTCATCCTATTCAATATCTTTATGGGGAAAAGAACTACCAAAAGAAATCCAAAAAAATTTACTTTTATCAACAATGAGTAATAAAGTCATCTTTTTTTCAAAGGATGCATATAAAATAGATAATAATCTAAGAAAAAGCGGACGAAACTTTAGCACTTACCTTGGAAATAAATATACTTCCACGTATCCTCACGAATCAGACAATACTATGCTATTTCCTCTACTCGTATTGGTACTATTTACTTTGTTCATTGGATTAATAGGAATTCGTTTTGATCAAGGAGTAATAAATTTGGATCTATTATCGAAATGGTTAACCCCATCGGCAAATCTTTTGCATCCAAATTCCAATTCTTCGGAGGATTGGTATGAATTTTTCACAAATGCAACTTTTTCAGTAAGTATAGGCCTTTTTGGATTATTTATAGCATATATTTTATATGGGTCTGTTTATTCATTTTTGCACAATTTTGACTTAATCAATTTTATTTTAAAAAGGGGTCCTAACAGAATTCTATTGGATCAACTAAAAAATGTAATATACAATTGGTCATATAATCGTGGTTACATAGATATTTTTTATACTAGGGTTTTCACGATGGGTATAAGAAGATTAACCGAGCTATCCCAGTTCTTTGATAGATATATAATTGATGGAATTATAAATGGGGTTGGTATTGCAAGTTTCTTTATAGGCGAAGGAATCAAATCAATGGGAGGTGGACGAATTTCTTCTTATCTATTTTTTTATTTATTTTATGTATCAATATTTTTATTTATTTTTTTAGTTTTTTTATAATCGAAAAGAAAAGTTACAAGGGGTTTTTCAAAGGATAAAAAAGTCTTTTCTTTTTTCTCTTCTTTAAGTCTTCCGAATTCCCAATTCTCTTGATAGGTATCAAGAGAAGAATCTTCGTAAATTGGGCGATCCTTATAAGATGTGTCTTCAAAGTGAAAGTGGAATTCATGCTTTGTTTTTTCCTTTCCATTCACTCGGATATCTTCCGTTTCATCTATTTTGTCCGGATCCTCCTTTTCTTCCGAACAAAGGAAAGGGTCTTCTTCGGTGGATCCCTCTTGTTCCTGTTTAGTCTCCTTCCTTTCGGAAGTTGTTTCTGCATCGCTTTCTTCCTCACTTTCTCCCCTTTCTTCCTCACTTTCTCCCCTTTCTTCCGTTTCTGAGGTTTCTTTCAGTTTCTTAGTGACAATGGGCGACGGCATTCTGCCTAAATAGTAGACACAGGTGAGAAATAAGAGAATACTAAAGATTCGAGCCATAGAATTTCTCAATTCTGACACAAGGTACTTATTAGATCGAATAGAATGATTTTGCCGTATCCATAATAATACCAATCCAACCCATTTCATGAAGAAAATGTGACCAATTAACCAACCAACAAAACTACTTGTTACAAATAACATCTTGTTGTTGCATCGAAACATATAAATGTTGACTAATCTGGCTAACGTTGAACTTGGTAAAATGAAATGGTTGAATAATTGAAAAATTAGATTGTTCAGGAATACACATTGAATGCTGAGATTACGCATTGAATTTCTGGTAGTAAATCCATAATCAAAAAAGTTTTTCTGATTGTTCCAGAAGAAATGAAACAAAAGATAGGGTAGAACTAGGACAGTTATTGTATGGGGTCTACCCAATGCTAGATGCAGAGGCGCATAATAGATCGATATGAACATCAGGAGCTGTCCCGTAATAAAACCAGTTGTTGCTGATACCTCCTTCTCGGTTCCTTCTTCCATAACCCGAGCTCTAAGAAGGAAGAGATAAGAGGGCCCTATGGAGAATGTGGTCAGAAATCCATAATAGAGTCCGACCACAACGACGGAATTTATTATCCTCATGCATAAGGA